TCGCGATCCCTTTTTTATCGAGTTAACCAAAAGAAAGAGGTTAATTACATGAGTTTCAAACTAAAAATTTTGTTAATAATCAGTTTTATCCTTTTTCCCACCTTCAGAAGAATAAAGCATAAGCATTTTAACTATCATTAGACTTTTCTGAAAGGTAACTATCTCGGTTTCATATATAAATTTATATAGAATCTTTGAAAAAGACCTTCCCTCATAAGACGGAAAAGACTTACTATCTTTGGGATCTGATGCTACACCGCTGCTCAATACCTTAGGGGATCAACTTTATTACATAAGTTGATTCCTAACTTTATATCTTATATCATGACATAAGTAAGCAGTTCTTATTGTATCGGACCAAAACCTCGCGAATTGATCTTTACGGCGCTTCCTCTATCAATTAGATCTTTTATCCATAGAATAAAGTATTTAGGCATACCTATTTCTTCATATTAATATTTCTACTTTTATGAAGTTTATTTCCTTGCTACAGCTGATAAAAATCGTTGTTTTGAACGATACATATGTAGAAAGCCTACCCTTTTTTAGTATTTATTAATGGATTTCTTCTTTCTTCCCCTTTTTTTATTTCTATAGTGGAGATAGTCGCACGTAATGACAGATAACGGCCATATTATTAAAAGCTTGTGGTAAGAACGGGTTTCGTTCTAGTGCCCGAAAATAATATTCTAAAGCTTTTGTATGTTCTCCGTTCCTTGTATGGATAAGGCCTATGTTATAGAGTATATAACTTCGATCATAAGGATCAATTTCCAGTCGCATAGCTTCATAATAATTCTGTAAAGCTTCCGCATAATTTCCTTCGGATTGAGCCGACATCCGTTACGGTCGTCATTCGATTCAAAGAATCTCCGTTCCAGAACCGTACATGAGATTTTTACCTCATACGGCTCCTCCTTTATGTGCATAATGAAAAAAAGACATGGAATCAAAAAAGATTGAAAGATTCTCATTATAAACTGAGCGGGGCTGGTGTTTTTACAAGAAATCTCTAGCCAACCTTCTGGTAAAAGGTCTTTTCTTAACATCAAGCATGTTGGCATTATATTAGATTAAAAAAAGGGGACCCCAACAATTTCTTTGTCTTCAACGCCCTAAAATTTGTAGGAATTAGTCACTTCAACAGTCTTCGATGGTTATACGGGTATCCAAAATACGAACGAGATGGATGTTTGTTGTCCCAACCATTCTTGTTAGCCCCGATCCTGATAAGTAAAGGGAATCATTTCTAACAAAGTTTTCGTGCGTTGATTCCTAGGAGTAGTGCTTCTTCCCCTATGCCTCCTATTGGTACTAGTGAAGTAGGGTTAACTTAACCTATAGGTGTAACCTTTCGCTCAATACTTTAGAATCAACAATTGAAGCATCTGAGGCTGCTTTAATCGGGGATACACGACCGAAGGGGTTGCTTTATTTATTTTAACAAACTTCACCTTCAACAAGCGTAGATTTTTTTAATAATTTTTTTTGTCCTCTGTTGTCTTTCTATTTTCTCTTAAGACGGAGAGCGTTAAAAAAAAATAAAAATAATCAAATCGCACCATCTCTGTAATAGGTGAATGCCTCTTTTTCTCCTGAAGTTGTCGGAATTATTCGTAATAAGATATTGGCTACAATTGAAAAGGTTTTATCAATAAAATTTCCATTTATCCCAGATCTAGACATAGGTGTATTAATCCATTCTATAATTTAATTTTTAATTTCCTTTCATGAGAAAAAGATCTCACAAACAAAGGAATTGTACAGTACGAAATAACGTAAAAACGGATTCATTACAAAAAAAGACGCCCTTTTACTCAAATTGTTTATTTTTGACAGGAATTAATTAAAAAAAATGGAATCCGATTAGATTTCATACAAATGTAGTAATAGAAAAATGAAGGGAACTGTTACGATTTAATTGAAGTTGAAGAATCAAAGAATTTCTCTTAGAGATTAGGATTAGGATAATGCGAGAAGTTTTGATTCAAAAGAGGAAAAAGAATTAATAACAATAAAATGGCGTCTTCTTTGTGTTATGTGGATAATGGGTATACGCTTCTGCTATACAATCAAATATAACGATACGGGGGTGGTTCATGAATTTGGAAGAAATCTATGGGTTAAGATAAGAGGTTGAAGTAAGGAATTCTTGTTGAAAAATCTAAAACTGGAAAGGGATTAAATTTTTTTTTTTTTTTTGAAAATGGAATAAGAGTTTAAACTAAATAGAATCGTGGTAGAAAGGTAGTCATTAAACATAGTCTAAAAAAATAGATCTATTGGTGTATTCGTTCCAATTGAGTGATTTAATCTATTATAAATATTCGAAATAGATATATATCTTTATTTAAATTTTACAATTTTTTTCATAAAAAAATTATCTTTATCCCCAGCCTCGGAGGGAGGTTTTATCTTTGATGAAAAGTTTTATACTTTTAGAGTTTCATTTTTATAGTGAAAATGGAACGTACATACCTATCCAAAACGAATATCAATG